AAATATTTAATTATCGTGTTGTAAGAAAAAAAAAAGAATCGGGTAAGAATAAAGATTTTTTTTAGAATGTGTTCATTCATTTTGACTTTACCCTCCCGGAGTTCATTCTCCGGGGAACTCTGTTTAAATTATTCTGGTGGATTCTTTCCAATCTACTTCTTTTATGATCTCATTGGAAATCATATAAAGACAATTTTTATTTGATATAGCTATTTGTGCAAGTATTTTACGATTAAGAAGCACCTGTTTCTTATATAGGTCATGTATTAATCTACTATAACTATAGGATACCCCTATTTCACGAATTACTGCGTTTATTCGAGTGATCCACAAACGGCGAAAATTTCTCTTTTGCTTATCCCTATCCCGATGAGACGAAACCAAAGCTCTTATTTTCTGTTGAGTAATTGTTCGAGTAAGTCTTGAATGAGCCCCTCGAAAGCTTGATGCAAATAAACGAATTTTTGTTCTACGTCTCCGAGCTATATTTCCCCGTCTAATTCTGGTCATTGAATAAATGAAACTTTGACGAATAACTAATAGATTTCCTTTCTTTCAGTTATTCTTTTTCCCTTTCCTAGTCTATTAATAACAAAGCTTTTTTCCAATGTGTAAACTAAAAATTCCAATGACTTTGGCTACTATAACCTTCCCGACCACTATTTTACTAGGTATCAAAATATAATAAATAAAAAATATAAATGGATAAAGAAATAGTGGCTTCCTTCGTTTATATGGTTACTTCTTAAACGGTGAGGTTTTCTCTATACACCGGAGCCTTTACTTCATTTAATAAATGTTATTGGTAATTGGTAATTGGTAACTTGTATAGTTCACATTCTTTGGCTCTACCCATGAATTGTCCAGTAATAGGTCTTTCACGATTAGATCTACTTACACAGTAACGGTATTTAATTATGAAAGTTGGCTGGGTAGCTAACCCTGTTAGTCCGTTCTTGCAAGAGGGGCCTAAGTTTTCTGTTTTTATTTTTAAGTAGGATTTTCTCCGCTTAATGGATAACCATTTGTTACCAATGGAGAATTGCTTCTCATCTTAAATCTTAAATTAATGAAAACCATAAATTTCATACACAATAGAATGGATATATATATTTTTTTTTATACTGAATTGAACGGACTTCTTTTTCTATTCTATCCTATTCCCCGGTACTGATCATTGATACTAGAAAAGGTTTTCTTTCTTTTATCTTTATCCCAGCTCATGATCTGAACGAGTCGCACATACACCCTAGTACATGTTCCTCGACGCTGAGGGCATCCCCGAAGTGCGGGGGATTTTGTGACATTTCTGATTGGCTGTCTTGTATTTCTAATAAGTTGTTTAATAGTTGGCATGTTGAATCATATCATATAAATAATGGGCTGGTTTAGATTGATCCTAACCTGATGATTTTGAATTACTTCTATTTAATTTTCTAGTAAATTCAGCAAAAATCTAAAATAGGAAATCGAGAATTTGCGCGAAAAAAAAAAATCCGGGCTTTTTCACTCAACCACCGCTACAAGATCAACAATTCCATAAGCTTGGGCTTCTGTTGCTGACATAAAAACATCTCTTTCCATGTCTTCCGAGACAACCCATAAGGGTTTGTCCGTTCTTTGTACATAAACCCTTGTTAGGGTTTCACGCAGTTTTAGCAGCTCTTCCGCTTCCAGGATAAATTCTCCCGTTTGTGCCTCATAAAAAGAACTAGCAGGTTGATGAATCATTACCCTGATGGTATAACAAACGAGGGGTTCCTCTATTTTGCATGATGAATAGAAAAGAAAGATAAAGAATAAAAAGAAAAAAAAAAGATAGAATTGAACAACCACAACCGTACGGGCATCTTTTATGCATTGCATACGGCTCTATAATAAAATTGACCTTTACCTTCAAAAAAAAAATAGGATCTATCAGACCCAGATCGGTAAATGGTCAAATTACCACCCTTCCTTTCATAAGCGTTCAAAAATACTATGATGGTTCCGTTGCTTTATATATATTTAATATTATATTATTTGGTTTGTCTGTGTTTCAGTAATCCCAAAGTTTCTCTTTGTAAAATTAAGGAAAAAATAATCTTGTTTTTTATTTTCGAACTCTTTCAGAACACAACTAAGCCCCCCGGTGTGAAAATAAAAAAGTTTGTGACGCTGAACAGGAATCTCCAATACAAAAAATAGGAAATCCCTTTTATCTCATACTACTCTCTCGATACATAATCAAATGTTTTGAAAAAAAAAAAACAATAAAAAATTTTTTTGATATCGAATTCAAAGTGCCATGCTATTATTACTTAATATTATATATATATTAATATGGCGAAGGCATAGTCTTATTTTTTTCTCTCAAATAAAAACCTCATTGGCGCCAAGCGTGAGGGAATGCTAGACGTTTGGTAATTTCTCCTCCGGCCAAGATAAAAGATCCCATTGAAGCGGCTAATCCCATGCATATTGTCTGTACATCTGGTCGCACAAATTGCATTGTATCATA